CGTTGTGGGTTCGTGTCTTGGTGATAGCGTCTTCTCTCTACTTCCTCCATTAGTCAAGAGGAGTAGTAGTGTTGACTTTGTCACAGGACAACCCTTGGGATACCTGGCTTCCTGGCCACTCTTTACCTTTAAGCCATCACTTTTTTGTGTGGCTGGCGGCGGAACTGGTTTATCCAGGAGTAGTAACTCCATTCCGAAATTCTGCAATCTTGGGTGACGATATAGTCATCTTGGACTCGCTAGTTGCTGCCAAATATCGCGAGTTGTTGGACGACCTCGGTGTTCAAATATAACCAATGAAGTCTTTATCTCTCGAATTGGCGCTCTTGAGTTTGCAAAACGATTATGGGTCCGCGGAGGATAAATAAAGTCACCTATTTATCTCCGTTTAGCTCTCTTGACTCGTTCACCCTTTGGTCTAGTTGCCTTCGGGCTTAAGTATGGAGTGAAACGTTTCTCCACACTGGCTCGTTTAGGCGGCGCAGGCTATAGGGTAGCAGGCTCGTGTGATCGGACCGACACTGGGAGCGCATTCGCGTAATGTTTGGGAAGCCTGGCAAAGGCTTACAGCGCCTTTAGAGTTCTGGCTTGGAAGGGGTTATCCCCTCAATCCTTACCTCAAAGGTCATCTTATTTTTTTATTACGTACACTGCTTAAACCAAGGGAACTAAAAGTCATTCCAGAAGACTTAATGTCTGAGGATGATTTGCAGTTTTTGGAGCGCACGATGCTTAGGCATTGGGTACTTCAGTGGTTAAAGCTTGTGTCGTGGTACTATACTGTACTGGCTTCGGATTATGTTACTATTGAAGAAGCCCTTTCGGGCCCCGTAGTAGCAACAGATTGGCGTGCCCAGAAGGACGTCAACTCTGCTCTCCTAAAGTATGGTTTACTTTGGAAGATTGACGATCGGATCGCCTCCCTTGGTTTGCTGTATTAGTTCCTTTTCGGGTTATTTGGGTGGACTCCTTCTCGGATGCAGTGGTCGCGACGGTGTCATGTTCTGTACTGGTACACTTACTAGTATAGTCTCAGGGCATACTTTGGTTCGGCAGGCCGGTGTAACACAACCTACTGCTGGTAACTATGACCGTTGGCTTATAAGACTGTCGACCCTGAGTGGTACGGCCGGTCCCAATCTGCGTCCCGGAGTGCCGATCCTGCACCACACACCCAGATGAAGTCAAAGTAATGTAATAACCAAGATCAGCAAGTTGACCGACAGACAAGAAACTTAAGGATAACTGAGGAACATGATATACTGCATCAAGAGATAAACGACCAGATGGATCAGAAGAGCGAGTCACAGATCCAACCTGACGAACAGGAACAAAAGCACCACTAGCTGTAAGAACAGAAATAGATGAGGATGGTGTGACAGAAGAAGTAAGAACTGTGCTATTAGGAGTCATATGATGGGTCGCTCCTGAATCAAATCTCCAGTATAACTTAGAAATACCTGGAGGGAGACCTGCAGTCCTCTGCCTTGGTCACCTGCTTTGTGAGCGAGAAGAGTAATCTTTTATTGGGGAAAGCCGGGCTCTCATTATGACTCCAGCCTCCACGCATGAAATGTTGGCATGCATGTTCCGACATCCATCGTCTATAGTGCTTTTTCCGATCATTCAATGTCGCAACCTCTGAGAAGGATCCATCTTTGTCTTGGTTAGAAAAAATGGAAGATGTCGAGGTACCAGGAGTCTTTAGGTTTTTACTCCTTATCAACGAGCTCAGCTAGAAGGACCTATGTGACCTCCCTCCGTCTTGATTGAGAAGCTTTTCCTCTCTCTCCTCGTGACGAGAGGGTTGTAGGTGGAGCTTCTCTCGCGGCCAAGCTTTAGAAAAACAAAAGAGTTCTGCATCTCTCCGGGGCTGGGGGAACAAATAGGCGTGTGGAAGAGGGAGAGAGGGGGGGCTACGAGCCCTCTCCCGTTGTTGTTCCCGGACTACCCATCCCTTCCTTCCCCTTCGCCCGGCCCGGTGAGATCCTCTTTTTCGAACGAAGTTAAGTGATAGGAAGAGAAGACTGCTGGCGGGAGATTTCTATTCATGAAAGGCCCTTGTATAGCAAGGGGAAACCGAAAGTGCGCTCCTGCGCACCAGCTGAAGAAAGGTGGAATCTTACCTTATTATTATGAAAAGGGGAAAGGGTTCCAAACCTATCTTCCTAATAAGAAGAAAGGGGCAAGCCAAAACCTAGTCCTAACAAGTTGCTGGATTGAAGTAGGACATTCTCCATCCGCCCGCCAGCAGAAGAGGGGGCATTATACGCGATGTGGCGAAAAAGACTGATTAAACGAGATAAAAAGTGCGTAAAAGAAAGAAATTGTGCTCCGTAAACGAGATTAACTCACGTACAAAGGAAATTGTTCTTTCTCCATCGACCATTTCACCTGTGTCTACGCCCGCCATTTCGCCTGCTCCTTCGCAGGAAGCCGACTCACCGGTGGATTATTCTATAGTCTTCCAAGATTCTTGTCCCACCCTGCCCCCAATAGTGGAAGTACCGGCACCGGTACCGCAGGATGTCGAACTCTATGAGCAGGTCTTGCAACCACTCCCGGATCTAATGCAACCACTACCGGATCCCTTTTATTTAAGCAACCCCCTCTTAAATTCCATAGTGGATCCCCTCTGGGATAGTCTCTCCCTCAAACTTTTTTATATTCTCACGAATGGGGAATTTTCGATATCTCAGGGGACGGCTGCTCGCTTCTTGCTGGATTTGGGGGAAAAGTGGCAACTTGAAGACGTGGTCGGCATGTATGTTACCAGCATGTTTGAAAAAACTCCCGTGAGTGTCCTGCAGCATGTATACTTTTTATTGTCTTATTTTTGGGGAAATTTCCACTTTTTATACCTTTTTATTGATTCTATTTTATAACGGAACATTCGTTTTCTATTTTATTTTCTATTCTCTGCAAGACTCCTCGATATAGAGTAGAGCAAAGCAATCGATTTCAACAGGCTTTTCTGTAACGATCGAATAATGGAAGTTCACGGGGAAAGTCACTGGACCCGAAGCATTGGTTCAAATCCAATTCCTTTCTCCTTAGCCTTAGAAGGAAGAAAGGGACTCAATAAAGGGTACTTACTACTAAGATTTCATATTTTATCTTATATATGGCATTTCTCTCTATACTCTAAACTGGAAGGGCATGAGACCCTAGTGGAGGAAACAAAGGAAGAGTCGACAAGGGCTAACTACATACTGATTGGCTAATTTCCCTCGGTGACGTAAGACTGAAGAAAAGATCACAATAAGGGACCTACTCTTGCCGAAAGATAGGAGAAGATCAAGACTTTGATTTAGACAAGGAAGATTCTGACAACTCACTAGATCGGGATACTAAGGTATAGAGTGGCATACTAGAATAGAAGAAGAGGTACACTAAAACTACCTTAGGACCTGTCTTGCTGTGGAAGCAGTGGCCGGAAGCTTCACTACATCAGCTGTAAAAAGCGGAATATCGGCTGGTGGCGGAATATCGGCCAAGATACGTCGTGCTGTTGAAAGAGCTGTCAAACAAGGAGGAGTCTGTTGTTGGCGAAATCCGTACCGTTCGCTCGCTCTAGAGAACATCCTTTTATTCACTCCTATAACAAAGACCTATGCTTGCTTTAGCTAATGCAGCATGCAACTGTAAGATAGTCCCGATAGCTACCGTTCGCTGCTACCGACTCGCTACCACTTTAGCTACTAAAGCTCGGAAATAAGAGCATTAGCTCGCTCAAACTCGAAACATCCTATACGTGAGCTCAACTCATAACTAGACTACTCCTATGATCATGATCATATGTTGCCTCACTAGTGCCTGCGGTATGAGGTAGGGATTCCGGTATATCTATATTAAGTAATTAATACCGTACCCCAGCAGATAGAAGTCGGACTAAAACCCCGGAATTTAGGTATTTGAGATCCCCGAAGTTCCCATCTGTCCTGTCCTTATAGTAGAACTCAGATTAGAGCTTGGATTCATACTTATTAACTACGGAACTAAAGGTCCCATCTTATAGACTGGAACTCACAACTAGAACTCAAAGGCGAACTCCTGGCTTGGCTCACTTACTTACACTCAGAAGCCTTGCTTCCCGATCCTTACTCAGTCCAAAAAGGGGATATGAGATTACTTCTTTAGCTGCTGATCCGTTCCCCGCCTTAGTTAGTCCAAGAATGGCAGTTCCCCTCCTGCCTGCCTAAATAGTAGAACTAGAAATAGAAGTCAGAGCTCGGGATCCCTAAAAGGACCTATTATTATTATTATTTAGTATTAATTCTTTTACGGATACCGGTAGTTATAGTGAAGTCCTAACCAGACAACAGATCAGAGATCAGGTCTTTTTTTTTCATACGGCTTTTGCCCTGTCAACAGTGTTCCGCTCTACTTGCTACTTACTACTGACTAGCGCCCTTAACTTCTCTAACTTAACTTCCAGCTTATTCCGAAATCAAAGCTACTTGCAACTAAGAGCAAGGTGCGTAGCTGGCTTGTTAGGGGAAGAGGTTAGTTTACTTGCTTGTTAGAGAAAGGCTTTAGAAAGCACAGTAACAGCTATGAGATAGCCGCCCTCTTACCCGCTACTCTCAATCTCTCTTCCGGCCCTTTTTGTCTTGTCTTCTGGCAACCTTCCATGTTGGAGATAATTGATGAAGGGGGCTCGCCAATCTTCGTCTTCCCCTCTTGCACTGTTTTCAGGTTCAACATTTGGGATTTGGCCGAGTGGCTGTAACACTCTCCTTTCTCTAGCTGTTATCGTGATCATTTTGCTGTCAGGAAGTGTCATTGAAGCAGCAAGGCTTGAAAAAGAGTCAGCTCGGGAGTTGGTCTACATGAAAGATGTGCATTTTTCTGAACTGAGAAAGCAGCCGGTTTGCCCTTTCATGATAAGGGATAAAGCTCGTCTTTTTGACTATATACTCACCACGTAACTCTTTCACAGCTAGCTCTGAGTCCCCTGTAAGCTCTTCAATGGGAATTTGAAGTGCTAGTTCGAGCCCTTTACTGATTCGTATTCCGCCTCATTGTTGGAACATCCTTCAGATAAGGCAAAGGGGTGCGGGATGATCCCGTCGTCTGGGGCTACGAAAACGATCCCTATTCCTTATTTATTTTTTTTTTTTTCCTGTTTTTGGCCGTCGGGACTCCTTGAAGCTCAATCAAAGTACATTTTCCAGCCTCTTTTTATCTCGGTCTGCATAACTTCTTCATCTGGTAAGTCTGTTGCCAGAGGTGAATCATCGGGGATAGGATGTGCTGCGAGGAAGTCAGCCAAGATGGTTCCATAGATGGGTACAGAATATCATCCGTCCAAAGTTAGGTACCTGAGACAGATGTCGAGAGCCATCACATAAGGAAGAGATTTATAAATAAGCTTCGAGGGCACTCCGGCCGGTGCTTGCTTCCTCAAGTCGGGTATCCGTATCGGTGGCTGTTGGCAATTTCGTTAATGGAGGAAAGACTGAATAGGAACCCCCTGCCGACGTCAATCCGATACCTTTTTTCTCGTTTTTTCATTGATTTTCTTGCTTTATTTCCACGGAAGGGAAAAGGTACCACTGAACACAAACTTAATCTATCTTTTTTAGCTGAAAAAAAAATTTTTTAAAGGTGAATTTAGGATGTTTAAAGAAGAGTTTTATATTCCAGGTTTTTCGAGTTAGGTTCCAGTATTGCATATGGTTTATAGAATGTTAGTAGTTAAGGCTTTGTTAAGAAGTTTCTTTCTTTGCGCCTTTAAACCTGAAGGGAGTTATGGCATTTGAGTTGAGTTACTAATAAGGTATCTTAGGAGCAATGCAGTGTAGAGAGATAATAGCAGTCTAGGGGGGGAGTCGCTGTCTATAAAGAGAATAGCTTGAGAGTGAGATCAGAGTAGGACCCGTTAGAATCATACCGAAGCCATACCCAGGCCATACCCGAACTCACCTCCCATCACCCCTTGAAAATAGGGCTTCCAACCCCTGGTTAAGGACCTTAGTCTAGCTTTCCTGTTTACTTGCTTTCCATTCATCCATCTCCTCCTGGAAGGACAGAATGGTAGGGGAGGCGAGAATCACTGGTAAGGGTTGGCCCGGAGCTCTGCGGTTGATCCGTTGGGTAGGAATAAGAGTCATTAATGGCTTTCGAGATGAGGCAGCCAGCCACTCTTCCTGGGTAATGCAAGAAACTGTGCATGTGTCACTGTTCCGGTCGTCGGGAACGGTCATGATGTAGCCTGTGCAGAAGATGAGTGAGATGTATCCCGACAAGGTGAAAGCCATTCAGGAGATGCCGATCCCACGAACTAACTGAGAAAGAAGTTCACGGATTACGAGAACAGATATTCAGCACTAGAACGGACGTGCTGCGCATTCGCTTGGGCTGCTCTGGCAGTACATGCTTTATCACACAACTTGGCTCATCGCTCGCATGGGCGCACTGAAATACATATTCGAGAAAGCCTCTCTCTCTGGGGGGATAGCAAGGTGGCAAATGCTCCTGGCGGAATACTACATTGTTTTCAAGACTCTCAAAGCCATCAAAGGCCAAGCACTGCCAGGTGATCTGCCAGTGTGTTCAGGGGTTAAAGGTATCTTCCTGACCACTATCCAAAGGATTCAGGCCTCTAAGACAGTCCCATAATTCTTGAGAGTCTTTATTTGTAGCTAAAGGCAGAGGGTCCGTTACAGACAGGTGCGGAGAACTAGTTAAGGTGACTTGGGAATAAGGGCTTGGAAGAGCAATGCGGAGAATCAGTTGTTGATTTCGCCCATTGTTGTTGCGAGCTCCATTGTAGTTGGAGCGAGAGGAACGATTATCAGAAGCAGCTGAAGTCTGAGACACAAAGGCTGATTGCTGCTCACTGTGTTGTGCAGCTTGTATGCGATGAAGACGCGATTCTTGGTTAAGGACCTTAGTCCGCAGCTCCTCAAACGATGGAACAGTCTTAGAGTCGGAGATGGTTGTAACAAAAGCTTCATATTCAAAGGGCTTTGTAGTGAAAACTACATCCTTTGGGGACATAGAAGAGAGTTGATAGCAGCCAAGGCATCAACCATAGACTTCAGTTCCCGTAAATAGGCATCCATAGGCTTGTTACCTTTCCTGTTATTCTGAATATCGAACTTCAATTTCATTTCTTTAGCCGTGGACTGATCAACAAATCTTTGCTCTAAAGCCATCCAAACATCCATATATGTTTTGTTTTCATATTCTATTGTAGACTTCCGTCAACATGTCCACTGAGAGTGTCGCATTCAAGCAAGAGCGAACACTTTGATCCGTTCTCACCCAAGCACTATAAGCGGGGTTGAGATGAGCCCTTCCTTCGGCATCACTGATGAAGGGGAACATGGGAAGGTCCCCTACACATAGCCCATTAAATCATTACTGATGAGTATAGGTTCAAACTGCGATTTCCAGAGAAGAGAGTTGCGTCAGTCTAGCTTTATGGATACGAGATGGGTGCAGCAAGAAGGGGCGCAGGTGAGAAGGATGATGGGTTCTGGTAGGTGGAAGGGAAAGATTGAGGAGATGCATTGGAAGACATGGTGTATAAGGGTGAGAAGGCAGCAGAGGGAACCGTGGTATATACCTGTGGGGAAGGCATGAAAACATGACTGGAGGGCTGTGGAATAGATGCCGAGGGTCCTGCAGTCGGTCCATGAACCCAATAAGAGGGCAACAATGGTTTCGGGTTCACAAAGGACAACGAACCAGATGCAGTGGTGTAGGACTGCAAAGCCGTAGCCTGTGACAGCGATGAAGACTCAATGCTTGAGTCTGTCATGAGTGAAGATGCCACTAGGGAAGCACTGGGAACGGCAGAAGACACACCAGTAGTGGAGGCAGGAATCAAAGTAGAGTTCTCAGAGGAAGAAGGAGCTGTTGAGTCAGATGTGGCATTAGACTTCAAATAGGTTCTTCTCGAAGTGGTCATTAGTAAGCCAAGGAAGTTATTTCCCCAAGGCAAAGAGTCCGTTCATGGTAGAAGTCCTTTCCTTTCAACTAAGAATGCCGACTTTCCTCAAACGATTGGAACTAAGGTATCCTCGCCGAAGGAAAAGAAGAGTAAGCCAATAGTATCCCGGGGAAAGAAGAAAATGACATTCATCTTCCTCTCGAAGGGCTTTGAGAAGAGGGGCAACAGTGAAGATGCCGAGAATGGCCGTGTCTATGGGGATTACCGGTCTTAGTCAGAATCTGTTGCAAATGCATGTGAGGGAGGAATGCCTTCATTAAGATTTAAAACTTGTCGTCTACTTTCAGGAAATGTTTGGAACAGGGAACTTACAATAATACAACGCCGCATTCTTCGAAGATTGAGGAACAAGACGAGATCTATTAAGAGAAGGATTTATTCTCGAAAAAATCTGAATAGTTACATCCAATTACAAACTACACGAAAGTTGCCCCTTTTTCATGGAGATTTACCCATCACAGAGATGCATAGAGGAACAGAACGAACTTCATATATCCCTTTTCCACTCAATCCAGAAACAAGATCGGACGTTATTCCGGTTCGTCTCCATTTTAGTGAAACTCTTCCTCAAGCAAGGCAGCCGATAAGTCATCGAAGGCTTTGTGTGAATAATGTAATAGTCAGCATTACTTCTTTTCAAGTTTCCCAAGGTGATTTCATATCTTTGAAAGAAAATGATGCTATAATCTATTCAGAAATAAGGAGATCCTTCTATATCGAAATTTCAGTTTCTAAAATCATAGGAAAATTCCTGGATAGCCCGGTAAGAATGTGGAGAAGAACCAAAACGGAATGGTTCCGCTTACTTAAAACTAAGAGGGGATGCCGCCTACTACTGAAAGACCCGTTTTTGCAACAGTTGCGTTCTTCTATGCAAGACGAAGACTTAGAAAGAACAAAGAAGTTTGGATCCGAAAAAGTATGCTTAGGCAGTTCTTTCGCTGAGCACAAGAGAATAAAGAGGAATTTTTATCATTTCAAATCGATAAGAATATCGAAGAGAAGGAACGAAAAAACCCTAAATCTTACTACTAGAAAAAGAAGTCCTATAGTTTACAACTCTTCTTTCTATAGTAATTTGACCTCTTGCTCCACCCATCAGTCTTCTATGAAGAGAAAAATAAAAAGCTCTTCCCTATCTACTCATTATTCGGAGGTGAATCATAGAACACCAAAAGCTGTGCTATCTTATGGACCTAACATAGGTCACATCCCTCACGTGCGCCAAGAGCACATTCGATAGCATCCTCTTAAGGTTTAAAGATCCAAACCTTCTTCTTCTTAGCGGAAACGCACGTGGCCAAAACATATAAAGATCGGCATTGTCAATTAGATGAGGTGCGTAAAAAATATCCGCAACTCAATTCAGAATAAATAGATTCTCATTATTTAGCCAAAAATATGGCAATTTCCCAATTGGATACAGATATGAAGACCGATAGTGAAATTGCCGATCTTGCGGCTTGCATTGGTAATTATAGAAAGATCCAAATTATATTAGATCACTTTTTAGCCGATTATTATAAAGAGGACGGCTAATGGAATGATAAAGGGAAGAAATAGGGGGCAAGGATCGAACTTATAAAAAGATAGTTCCGAGAACGAAGGAAGGATTGTATCGGCAGATAGTTCCGATAAAGTAAGGAGGCCATGGTCGACGCATTAAGTCAAGGATGCGCTTGGCCATGGGAGGGGGGAGAGGCCTCAAAAGCTACGACTAAAGCATAGGGCCTAGGAAATGGTGCTATACCTCCCTTTCCTCCTAACCAACTCGCTACAGGGTCTATGTAATTGAGCTGGTTCTTTATAAGCAGGGGTGGGGATGACGCTCATATCCCGTAACTTGTCAGTAGAGTCATTCATCCCTATCTTGGTTGCATTCTTTATCCTGGAAAGCTAGTCTAGTCTCCGCCCCTGTCTCTGGGCAGCCTTTGATCATCTCGGTGAGCTTTCCCCTTATACATGAGAGAGGTCGTGATAAGAGTTTCCGAGTGAGGCGAGGGGCTCCTCTCAATCGACGAAGGCTTGAGTCCCCTACGGACAGTACAATGCGCTAGTCGCATCTTCTATAAGGCTGGCATCTAATATAAAGAAAGCTGTCCTTGTGGACTCTGTCTCATCTTTTTTTATTAACTATATTCATGCTTCATGAAAAAAAAATGAAGCAATCCGCTTCGCACCTTTATCCCTTTCTTTTTTTGGGGAAAATGCATTCTCACAACTTCCTATTGAATCAAAAAAATGCCTACCTCTCTGGAAAAGTCTTCTCCAGAAGTTTTATACTAAGCCCACTTATTCTTATCCCCCTGTGGCTGTCTTTGCTTTTCCCACAATCACAAGCCCACTAGGCATAAAGAAAACAGAGGATCCCCGTGCCAAAGCAGGCATCTTTCTTGGCTATCCTTTTGGCCAAATCTTTTCTCTCTCATATATGATTCTTCTTTAAAACCATTTACACTTCCAGGAGTATCAGCGCAGCTTCGATAGGACAAGGTTTGAAGAGCTCTTACGCGGAAAGTCTTTCGCTCTCTCTTATTCAGTTCGAATCCTCAGTTATTTGATAAAGCTAAATTCGAGAATAGAATAAAGAATCGAATCATAGAGTTCAGATCTCTACCGAAAGGGAGAGGAGAACAAATCAAGATCGACTGACTTACAGGAAAGAAGCGAAACTCGACTGCTTGGACAGAGTGGGATAGATCTATTGCCAGAGGTGGAGACGGATAGGTAGCTAGACTTCCAAGTTGCGGCACGAAGTAGCGAAGACTTTTCAGTTAGATTTTTCAGATGCTGGAGTGAGTTCTTGAGAAAGAACAGAACTAGACTTCAAAGGAGAAGTCGGAAGAAGATCAACCGAGAGTCCCCGGCTTTCATATGCTCTTTATAAAGTAGTTTGAGGGCCTTAAGAAAGGTAGACCGTCGGGGGGGTCGATATTTATTTTTCATATATAGAGAGATTCCCCTGTATAGCTAGCCTTCTTCTTCAGCAGATACTCTGCGTAGTATACCTATGGACGGTACATTGAATCAAACAAAGCCTCTCGACTTGCTTGTTGGTTCGCGGGTCTGCTTCTCTTTTGATCCGCGGTCTGCCACCGATAGGTGGCCGATCGTGTTTCTTGAGAGGGTTGTATCCAAGTTATTCGACCAGGATTTCTCCGAAGCGGTTAGTTTCCTGTTATCTGGTGGTGAATTTGATGTCCCGCGGGTGACGACCCCGGGCTCTACTGTCAGATTTCTGAGTGGGTACCCGTTGGGCTATCTTGGCGCATGGCCTCTTTTCGCGTTGTCCCACCACCTAATTATTTGGTGGTGTGCAGAACTTGTGTACCCGGGGAGGGTGTTTACCAACTACGCCGTCCCCGGGGATGACGTAGTAATCGCGGATGAGAATGTCGCGACCCGTTACAAGGAGTCCCTTGACCTCCTGCAGGTGGTTATTTCGAAAGAGAAATCACTAATATCAAGGAGTGGCTCCGCGGAATTCGCGAATAACTTTAGGGTTCGAGATTTGACAGTCGATCTCTCCCCGGTATCCATTAAAGCGTTATTAAACACACCCCTACGGGTTGATGGCTGTTGCTCACCGTTATTCGGTGCGTGATTTCCGTTTGCTTTGTAGGCTGGGTGGAGCTGGATATCGTGTTCTTGCAAGGCTAGACCATAGGCGCCCGAGGCGGTATTCCCGTCTTGTGGTTATGGGGCTAAAATTGCTCTCTCCTTCTTACCCGCTTGATTTCTGGTTGGGTAAGGGACGACCACTCAGTCCAGAAGCTCATGGGCGTTTGGTGAGACTCCTTCGAGCCAAACTTAAGCCCCGGGAGCTGGTATTGCCTCCCGATGAGCTGTTCGAGACTGAGGAATCTAGAGATTTCCTGGAGTACTCTCTCCTTTATGCATGGATGCGCCAGTGGTTAAACTACCTTAAATGGTATCACCTTACCGCACTTTCCCCTTGGGTTACCCTCGAGGAACTTTTTAGCGGTCCGGTTGTCTCGCACTCCTGGAGGATGGTCGCGGTGGACGAAGACCTCGTTCGCTTCTCTCTGGAAGTTGTTTATAGAAGTGCGCTTTTAAAGTGCATTAATCAGGCTGTGAAGTGAAGGGGGGCTATGAGACCCGGCGTAGTAATTTGGAAGCCCTAGTAGTAAGCAGAAAATGAAAAGCTTATTCATAAGCTCAAGATAGCCAAGATGGAGTAGGGCTAGTCTAAGACAAGACAGACCGATCTATATTCTCCTGCTCGCCTTTACAAGGTTTCCTACTCACTCTATTGAGTTACAGCCGGGTTCCGCAAGGAAGCATCTCGACAGGCCCGCAACCAGTGGTTGATGCCCCACCCGAGCTCTCCATACTCGATTGATCAAGGAGAGTTTTACCAACCCTGCCATCCTAGAACGTTAGCATACAAGAGGGGCATTTCTCAATTGAGTTAGTCACACATGGAATCTCAGATGTGGAAGTTTTATTCCGATTTATTTGGCGTTTAGTTGGCTGCACTCTAGGTCTCACCTAAGATCCTTAGTCTATCCGAGGCTATCGTTAACTGGGGCACGATAGAACCGATGGTCAGTACCTCTTTACTAGGGAAGGGGTTCCCGGGAGATAGCTCTGGTTCGTGCGCATTAGAAGTAGACATGAGTGGTTGTCTTAGCGCGCATCGAAGCGACATGCGTGAAAGACCTTGCCTCAGTGCCTTTGAGGGATTCCTTTTCGCTTGCTTGCTGTCTAAGCTCTTCGATCCTGCCTTGCTTTGATTCTTGCGCTTGCTTGTGCCCCCTTCTTTCTTTGGCGCTTGCCTGGATCGCTATCTTACTAGCAGTAGTGCTGTTTTCTATTTGAGCTTCTCTTTTTCCTTTTATCGAGCATAATGATTCGAATCGGGCTTTTTGGTAAAATTCTTTGCCGAAAGAGTTCTCCCTTATCGGATGGCATCAGATGCCGGTGGCGGTTAGCGTTCTTTATGGGTATTCTTCGGTGCCAGTGGCCTCTTAGCTTTGTGGGCGATATCGGATGGTTGGTATCTCACCGCATAAGTGTCAGGGATGGCGTAGTTCATTAGTGCTTTCCCGAGGATGTCTGTGCGTGCTCTCCCGTCTTTAGTCTTTCTCCCCAAATACGAAAAAAAGAATTTGAGCATTACCCGCTCTATCAGATAGGACGACCTACTCCTTAGTTGAACCAGACTTTGCCACTCACCTTCATCCGAAAAAGAAAGAGACCGCACGAAAGCAGTTTTTCCTAAACGGTGATACCGCCAGGTTTGAAACTTCAATCTTTTAGCAGCTTGTGGGGCCTGGCCTGAAGGTGATATTAATACCACTCCGGCCCCTGCAGCCCCCAAAGTGCTAGATCCATCGAAGTAGAGAGTCGAACCACCTCTGCAAAGGCGAGGACTTCTTCATCGAGCTCCACTGAAAACATTTATGGCATGATCTGCCAAGAAGTCTGCAAATGCCTGTCCTTTGACCGCCTTCATAGGAACGTACCGAAAAGTGAACTCGGATAGCCCTAGGATCCACTTCCCAATTCTCCCCTTCAACACGGGTCTGGTCAGCATATACTTAATCAGGTCCGTTCGAGCAATTACCAACACTGTTGTGGAAAGGAAGTCGTGTCGGAGCTTGGTTGCTGCAAAGTAGAGCGATAAGCACATCTTCTCGATCGGCGAATAATTCTTCTTAGGGCCCTCTAAGACCCTGCTGAGATAATACACGGCCTGCTCCTGCCCTGAATCAGATCGAATTGGGGCATAGGGGATGATTGTAGATAGACCATCAGCATAATAAATTCTCGTAAACCAAGAACCATCAAGCAATTTCATGCTTTTGTTCCTAATTGGGTAAACCGGCTCATTCGCCTTTACCACTCCACTCTGTTTGTAGGAAGGTACTTCCGGCCCTCCTCAAGGATACCCGCAATGATTGGGTCAAGATTTTTAGGTTGTGATGTAGGAATAACCATTTTCTCTATATCCCCCATCTGTGTATAAGGGTCAGCAAGCTCCGAATCCCGTTCGTTCCTTTCTTGGGTCAAGGAGCAATTTCAAACATTTCCATTTTGATATTGGATTTCCCTTTTCAAGATGTCTCAGAGCAAGCAAAGTCTGACCTTATCTACTTATAAGCGCAGAGGGAAAGTAGCAACTTGATTTGGACCATAGGGGGCTTCCTTCCGAACTACGGATAGGCTACCGGGCTTTGCACTTCGGCCCGTGAGAATACCGTGCTCTATCTCTTCTCTCACCCGACAGAGAACTATCGTCTCGCTTTCGCTATTTATTGCAAAAAAATAAAAGACAAGGGGGGGACATAAAGGCCTTACCCCTGAACATCAAAACAAGCTAGGGAGCTCTAAAAAAGAACATGCCTTGGCTATGAACAGGCTTTTTAGAATCAAAAGAGACCCTAAGCTATTAAATAAAATGGAGTCTGAATGAGTATGACCATAAGCAGCCAAACAATCTGCAGCTTTGTTGCCCCCCCCTAAAGACATGAGAGAATTTCGATAAAGAAAAATGTCCTTTCCCAGCAAGCACAACTCACTAGCATGATCCTAAGAAAGCCACACTGTGATTTTGATTTGGCACCATGAAACCAGGAAGCCAAAAGATGGTGAAGAGAGGAGCTTTATAAAAGAAATCCACATTGAGACTGGGAGAGAAATGAGACCCTATTCTCTATCCTAGCAATATCACTTTGAGAGAGGTGATCCACTCTTTCTATGCAAGGAGAGGAACAGCAAACACATTTGGAGGCAAAATGAATTCCAAACCTGGGAAAACTGCTATCAACAGCAATGGCATTCTTAATTAGTATTAGTTTCCACAAAAAAACACCCATTTTCAAGGGCAACCATTTGTTCCAAAGATTTTGATAAAGAGATCTCTAGCCAGTCTCTTCTTTTGAGAGGACAACTCAATCAACTCTAGGATCCCCTCTTGTCAAAATACTGAAAGCGAGAGTGAAGCATGTGTTTCGTTTACATTCTAACTATTTTCCCATAGTTAAGAGAGTCAAGACGATCTTCCTTTTCTTTTGCCCTAAGCCCCAGTCATCCGTGGAGCCTTTTCATAGCTAGGCCTCCTCTTTTTCGATGACTTAGGAGGGAAATTCTCTTCTCGCAATTAGGAGTCAGTGGATGACATCCCATTCTACGAGTTTACTTACGGCTGGAGTAAGCAGAGAGTCAAAAAAGTCCAGGGAAGCTTTTCAAGTAGGATTCGAACCTACGACTAGTCAGTTACCAGCCGACCGCTCTACCACTGAGCTTGAAATAAAAAAAGGGGTTTTCCAGTGATTAAGGTAAGGTCTTGGGTCGAAAAGTAGGTATAAAGATATGCATATTTGAACAAAAAATGTAACTAAGCCCTTATCAAAAACAACTATTCCAAAGAACCGGTTTCAATAATCTGAATAAAGCCATTATCGTCCACAGATATGAAAGCCCCAATACAAGTAACTGGGTCGCCCCCTGGGACTAAACACATAACCTTTCCAACAAGACCTAGTCCATTCAATAACTCCTCCCATTTGGGTACATGAAATTACTTCCATTTTCCAATCCCAAGAGGAAAATTTCATAATCATAAAGAGCGTGTGGCATTTTTGGAAACTGTTCTTCGAAAGCTCGGTCAAATTCATCTAAAAAAAAATTGAATAAGACGGGAGCTCTAAAATCAATAGTTGGTATTCCTTCTGTCGTGTATTCCCGATTAATGCAGCCTTAGATGCTTCAATTGTCGATTTTAGTATTGAGATTTTCAGCACATTTATACGAAGAAGTCTTTCTTTTTCTAAAAGCATAAGTAGTAAACATTTTTTACTAGGGTTCCCATACATGCAATACAAACATACAAAAGAAAACCAAACAAAGATAGTTACCCTAAAGAGGACTCCAGTAAGCATCGAAATAGATCTCTACTAAACAAAGCCAAAGAAAGTCATACATTAAAACACACTACTTTGCATCTACAGACACTTATTTAAACCTTCTAAAAAGAAAAAAAGTCGACGGACTCGTCTAGTCTCCCCGGTGCCCGTGGATGACAGCCTGCACTATGAGCGCTTGATGCTCCGCCCGTAGCGCTTGCTGCCTCCCCTCCAAAGACTCGAGATGCTCTCTGGCAGCGCGAATGCGCGCTTCTCTCATGGGGGGATCCAGTGTTCTTACACTTCTTAAAAGGTAGTTTAGGACTCTTTGCTGCCCTTGAATATCATTTTGAAGCTGCCCCATTTCGGCAGCAATTGCAGAAAGCCTGTTTGTAGCATCCATTAGTACTCTATTTTTAGATTTGAATTTTATGAAGTGAAGACACTTATCGAGCCTCCATTTATAGAGTGACCGTTTCACCTAATCGATCGTGGTGAAATCAGCAATGGATTCGGCGGATCATCCACGTTGGGTGGCAGGCACAATTCTGACTAGTTCTCCGCACTACTTTTATGCAGTTGAAGACGATCATGCCTTTTTCATGAAAAACTGGCTGGCTCTAGCTACCTTGCGGAGCAAAAAAAAGATTTCCAAAACACTTCCTTTATGAGCAAACAAACACAACCAGCTTACGTGGAAAAGATTCCATATTCTATGCCAATATACTTGTTACTGAGTCGTCAAATGAGCCACATTAAGTGCCGCCCAAGCTTATACGATTGGCCCACTGCCCCAGCCCAATAGGCCCCGAATGAAAGACCTAAGCCTACATGAACCATCACAAAGAAAGTCCTAAAAATGGGCCTGTTTCGATGAACCCTCGATGAAAGCCCACAGAAGAGCCAAAGCACAACAAGCCTCCCCATCATCAAAGCAAGCCCCAAGGTCAACCCTTATCTCATCTCATTGATCTCCCTTCGGTCAGAAATGTAGGGTTGTTTAATAGCTATAATTTTTTTTAGGTCTAACTCCAGCATCAACAACAGCTAGTTAGAAGCTCTGATGCCATAAGGTCACTCGCTTCTTACTGCTGTTTCCTGCTGTTAGGTTATATGTTCTTTTTCTAATCCAGTTACATTGCTCCAGCACGGGTTCCCTAGCAGGGGGTAAGCAAGTCTATCTGGATGTTCCCTCCGGGGAAGAGCTTGAAGAGGGGTCATTTCCTAGTCTTATCTATTTGTTCAGGTTGAGAAATCACTGGTTCAGAAATTACTACGGTGATAAGAGAAACTGAATACCGGTATGCTCTGGAGCCCGTTACCACTACCCCAAACTAGAGAAATGTTGCACTAACGGCACAGAGAGGTTGTTTTCAAGACAAGACTTGGAGTTATGGTTAACTTGCTTGGTGGGCGTTGGACGAGCGCCCTGCGATAGCTTGTCTGTAGGGGGGTGACTCCCGGAAATACCTGTGAAGCAAGCATTTTTCCCATACCAGAGGGGTTCAGATAAGACGGCTATGTTATTGAGGGTCACCCGTGAAACGGTGTTAAATTAGGCCTGCATGCCGCTAGTATGGTCACCAACCCTCGGGGGATTATCAACCGGTCTTCCCCCACGCTGTGAAGCGAGGCTGGCTCCATACCCTTTTGTCGATTTGCGCTCATCTAGGTCACCCCCCAATCAGTATCACTCTAACCTACTAGGCGCAAATCCTTACCCTGATAACATAGCATGTAATCTGCTGTTCCTTTCAGGTACCTCAATATCCTACCATCTTCCAGTGCGCAGGTCCTGGGTTCGTCTGAAAACAGCTGAAAGCCCAAGAGCCTAAGAAATATCGGGCCGTGTACACATCATAGCATACATCAGGCTTCTGACTGTGCTGGAATAGGGAACTCTTGACATCTTCTCTCTTTCTTCTGGGGTCTTAGGACCCATATCAAGGCTTAGGCCCACATTCTTTTCCACAGGAGTCTCTATAGGTTTACAATTGCGTATTTAGTATCGTTCAAGCATCTTCTTGATGTAAGTCTCTTGAGACAAACTCAGAAGTCTCTTAGATCGATCTCTGACGATCTTGACACCAAGCACATAGCTAGCCTCACCCATGTCCTTCATCTCAAAGTTGGAGGACAACTACTGATTAGTGGAATTTTTCAATTCCTTGTCATTTCCAGCCAGTAGTATGTCGTCAACATACAAAGAAAGGATCACGAAACTACCTTTTTACCCTTTCACATAAACACAATAGGCCTCCTCCACCATCGTAAACCCATCTGCTAAGATGGCTCGATGAAATCTAAGGTACCATTGCCTGGACGCCCGCTTTAAGCCATAGATTTCTCCTTTGAGCTTGCATACTTTGCGCTTCTGCCCATCAGAACCACAAAGCCGACGGGTTGGTCCATATAGATCTCTTCATCAAGATCCCCATTAAGAAATGAAGTTTATTTGGTAGAGCTCTAGATCCATATGTGCGAGAATGGCTAGAATGAGCCTAATCGAGACGAGTCTAAGAACTGGAGGGAATGTATCCTCATAATCGATTCCCTCCAGCCACAAGGCGAGCCTTATACCTTTCAATAGATCCGTCCACCTTGCGTTTAATCTTAAGAACCCATTTCTTACTGATTGTCTGAGGTTCTGGCGGAAGGTCAATCAAGTCCCAGACTTTATTTTCTTTCATCGACTCCATCTCGTCCTGCATTGCTTGAATCCACTCCCTAGCAGCAGGCCTTGCGAGAGCCTCTTAAACAGTCTTCGGCTCCTCTTCATCTACCGGAGCTAGCATGAAGGCCTCTCCCTCAATCTCAAATCGACGACGAGGGATTCTACCACGCTCACTTTTACGTAGCTTAACTTCTTCTTGATCCTGCTCCATTGGAGTTGGTTCATTCAGTGTGTCGCTCCCACTTGCCCCAGGAGGCTGAGGAATGACTTCCTCTTCCTCAACTGGTTGATTAGGTGCTCCAAGATCTGGATCTTCGATTTCATAAAACTGGAAGTCTTTAGTAACCTCGCCTCTGCTAGCAAAATCCTCCTTTAAGAAGGTGACATCTCCTGACTAAATTTCTCTCACACTTCCGTCAGCTTCTTCACCAATGAACACATATAGCCCTTGGAATGCTCAGGATCTTTTATAAAGAAAAACTTTTTCCTCCTTGACCTAACTTCCCATGCTTATGATAAGGAGTGTGAACGTAAGCTTAAGCTGCCGAAACCTATGGTCGTTGATTAACCAAATCCGCCTTTTCCCCGGCCCACAACTCATAAGGGGTGGAAGGTACAGATTTGGAGGGCACACGCTACTTAAAGTTGCCGGTATATTATGAAAAAAAAAGTAAAATTTCCATTATTTGGATCCCTAATTCTTGCCCTATCACTATATTTTCCCTTTCAGCACCCAAAAGATCCATCCTAACTAACCTAAACTCAAGTGAAAGAAGCCCGCATACCCACTCTTCTTTCGCTTGAGTTGTTTCTTTTATTTTACCCATGCCTGCCTCTAGAGATTTTGAAGAAGAAAGCAAAAAGAACATCTATTCCAAAAGGAATTTTAAAAGGAGGGGAATAATCCGACTGGCAAGCAGAAGAGCCAGAGGAAGAGCTACTTATAGCTACTAAAAACATCTCTACCTTGCTTCCTAGAGCCTATCACCGCAGGTTATGAAATAATTCAAGGGGTTAGCTGCAGTTTATCCTAGCTTCCTAGTTCTAAAGTAAGCTACGACAGGGAATAGAGAGATGGTCTTGTTAGAAGGCTAGTAGTCACTCCAACATGGGATCTTCCCCGCTTCTTCCTGCCATTAGCTAACTCAAAAGCAAGAGAGACAGCTTGATCGGACATCTCTCGTTGCTGACTTCCTTCATTCATGCTGGTTACAAAGACAAGGAGACTCATTAGAAGGAATCTGGCCCTTAGCTTTAGAGCCTTGCCCATTCCCTGCCATCAACCACCCGTTCCCTTCTATTAACCGCTCAAGAACAAGAATCAAACAGCCAAACTGCCTTGCTTCATTGCTGAACTTCCTTGTCCTCTTTGTGAAAGAGAGGGATTAATAGAAGGAAATAAGAGACGCGTCTCAGGTCTCTCGAGCGAACCTCCTTGTTACATCCGGTCCGCTCCAATCGCTCGCTTGGACCATTACCATTGTCAAAAACA